AAGAAATGGAATAGAAGGTTTGAAACTTCTTAATCTCCAATTCAATCTTGTCTAAATGTACGAAAGGAGAAAAAATATGAAAGCTCTTCTTTATGGTGATAATACCAAAATATCAAGTTGGCTCGATCGTCTTTATGTTGATCCTTACAGGCCTCTTGAATCCTCTCTTTACCTATTTATTTTTGTTTAATTTGGTTTTGTCTCTAATGCGACTTTTTCCTTTATTTATTATTGATATTGATTTAATAGGAATTCTCTTGTTAAGACCCTATGAATTGATTAAAACCTCAGATTCATACTCAAACCACGACGATTTAATAAAAAATTATAAGCTAACCCAAGGATTTTCTGAGTAAGAATCCTTGGTTTATCACGTATTTCATGAATTAGATAAAATCACTAAAAAAAAAAGAAAAATTTTTCTTTTTTCAAACGGGTTGAAATTTTTTGCCGCCGGATACGAGGTCAAATATGAAGTATGAATCATAGTTCAAATTTTTCTTAATCTAGTTCATATAGTTCTTAATCTAGTTCATATAGTTCGTGTTCCAGATACTCAAATAAATATCCGACGAAGTAGAACCATCTTTATCAAGGTGACAGATCTATTCTTTGTACTATCAATAGAATCAATTATAACAAGTCACACACTCATATTCCGGAAATACAGAAAGAAAGAAATTCCACGATCGAACTACCAAAATAGAAAAAATAGAATAAGCGAGAAATCTGAGTTCTAACTGATTGATTTTTTATTCAAAAAGCTAGGACTTTGTGATTCTTATAGATTTAATTCATTGAAATTCCATCCAATAAAACGGAAGAATTATAAATCTCCAAAATAATAGATAGAAATACCGCAAATAGAGCCATTGCGACACCCATCAATGGAGTCGTTCCCCACCCGGGAGCTACTTTACCATATTCCGAATTCAATGGTTTTAATAAACTTCCTACAGTAGTTTGTCTTGGTCTTGGACCTTTGTTCTCAACAGTTTGTGTAGCCATAAATCCTATTCTATTCATTGATATCTGTTGACTTTGTATACGATTCTGTTGTAAATAAATGATCTTATGATAGATACGTTGGGGTCTTGAAATTATATAATCATAATGGAAACAGCAACCCTAGTCGCCATTTTTATATCTGGTTTACTTGTAAGTTTTACCGGGTACGCCTTATATACCGCTTTTGGGCAACCTTCTCAACAACTAAGAGATCCATTCGAGGAACACGGGGACTAGTTGAAGTAATGAGCCTCTCAATGCTGGGAGGCTCATTACTTCAATTGAAATAATGAAAAATAATTTTACTTTTTAGTTGGAACTTTAGGTGGTTCTCGAAAAAAAATAGCGAAAAAAATTATCCCTAGAGTCGAGACTAAAAGGAATGTATAAACCAATGCTTCCATAAATTCGATCGTGGTTTACAATTATAGCTTTCCTACTTAATTCGTTTTTTTTTTTATTTTTGGAAATCATCTCGCAAGAGCAAGAATCAAAAAAGCGGCGATTCAAATTAACTCCGATACTCTATGTAAAATCCCCCCCAAAAAAGGCAATAGATACCAAAGTGGTCTTGTATCAGGCTGCCTGTCTTTTTGTAGTTGGATCCCCAAGTTTTTGGAATGCTCCAAACTCTACTTGAGCATCCAAATCTGGGTCAATGCCGGCAAAAACATCTCTGAACAAGGTTCTAGCACCATGCCAAATGTGTCCGAAGAAGAAGAGCAAAGCAAACGAAGCATGCCCAAAAGTAAACCAACCCCTTGGACTGCTACGAAAAACACCATCGGATTTCAAAGTCGCACGATCTAATTCAAAAATTTCACCCAATTGAGCACGTCTAGCATATTTTTTCACAGTAGCAGGATCACTATAACTGACTCCATTAAGTTCACCACCATAGAACTCAACGGTTACACCTACTTGTTCAACACTATACTTGGATTCTGCCCTTCTAAAAGGAACATCGGCTCTAACAATCCCGTCGCCGTCTACCAAAACGACTGGAAATGTTTCAAAAAAAGTGGGCATACGACGTACAAAAAGCTCACGCCCTTCTTTATCTCTAAAGATAGGGTGTCCTAACCATCCTACCGCTATTCCATCTCCGTTATCCATTGAGCCTGCCCTGAATAATCCTCCTTTTGCCGGATTATTGCCGATATAATCATAAAAAGCTAATTTTTCAGGAATTTTAGACCAGGCTTCTGATAAACTTTGATTTTCGGCTAGCCCGGCGCTAACTCTTCGATATATCTCTTGCTGGAAATAACCCTGATCCCATTGATAACGAGTGGGACCAAACAATTCGATGGGAGTAGTTGCTGAACCATACCACATAGTTCCAGCAACAATAAAAGCTGCAAAAAAGACAGCCGCGATACTACTGGAGAGTACGGTTTCAATATTTCCCATACGTAATCCTTTGTATAGACGTTGTGGCGGTCGAACGCTAAGATGGAATAGACCCGCTAATATGCCCAGTGTACCTGCTGCAATATGATGAGAAGCTATTCCTCCCGGAACAAAAGGATCAAAACCTTCCACGCCCCACGACGGATTTACAGGCTGTACTCTTCCCGTTAGTCCATAAGGATCGGATACCCATATTCCAGGACCGTACAGGCCTGTTACATGAAATGCACCAAAACCAAAGCAAGCCACCCCGGAGAGAAATAAATGAATTCCAAAGATCTTGGGCAAATCCAAAGAGGGTTTTCCTGTACGTTCATCAGAAAATATTTCTAGATCCCAATAGACCCAATGCCAGATAGCTGCCAAAAAGCATAAGCCAGAAAACACAATATGCGCCCCAGCTACACCTTCGTAACTCCAAATCCCCGGATTCGTTACAGTTCCTCCTGTGATACTCCAACCCCCCCATGAATTGGTTATTCCTAAACGAGTCATGAAGGGTATAACGAACATACCCTGTCTCCACATTGGATCAAGAATAGGGTCAGAAGGATCAAAAACTGCTAATTCATACAGAGCCATCGAGCCCGCCCAACCAGCAACCAGAGCTGTATGCATTATATGAACGGAAAGCAACCGGCCAGGATCATTCAATACAACGGTATGAACACGATACCAAGGCAAACCCATGGAAAATACCTCTTTATCGAAGAAAAATAGACACTACGTAACTTTATTGCATTGGAAAAAATTATACTATGACTATCCTATAGACTTCCCCTGTTCAGGGGATTATTTCCTAACAAGAGTTAGGTTAATATTGATTCTATATTCTATTCGTAATAATGGAAGAATTCTGTTCGTAAGAACAAAGAGAAGCAGATTTATTCTATACTCGATAAGTACCAATATGCAATGGTGGATTGATACCATTTTCCATGATAAAATAAGTCCATCCTTCATTTATCATTAGAAGGATCTATTCGTAAAAAATTTCCTTTATTTATTTTGTCTTTCTTTCTAAATTTTTCTAATCTATGGATAAAATAAATATGATAAAGCCAATATTATAAAGACAATAAAAATAAAGACAATAAAACCATATTGTTACGTTTCCACATCAAAGTGAAATAAAGTATTTAGTTCTTTTTTCTTTCAATCCATGCCTATTGGTGTTCCAAAAGTACCTTTCCGAAGTCCTGGAGAGGAAGATGCATCTTGGGTTGACATATAGTGCGACTTGTCAGATATATTGGGTCATATGGGATTTCCCCATTCTCTCCCCCGACCGAGATATCCTCTGTTTCGCCCAAGAAAGAGAAATTGAATCATCGAAAAATTGGAGCGTGAAGTGCAATTAAATGCATTATTTGGGGGAATTCATAGAATTATATCAATTAGAATAATTTATGGTTGGCTTTGGCTGGACGAAAAAAATGAAGTATCCAGGCTCCGTTTAGAAAAAACCCAATTGATAATATATCTATGATTACTATGTGTATCATAAATGATTCTTTGTAAAGTCATAACAAAAAGAAATGGTGATGGGAAGATTTGTCCTATATGTGCAAATCAAAATCGGGCGAATCTTCACCCGGAGTAGAGCATAAACCTAAAAAGATGAAAGAGACCCATTCAGGAACAAGAAAATACCATCGTGATTTGGATTGAATTTCGATGAAAGAATACATCAATGAGAAGTTAATTCGATAAGTTTATTTACCCTTTTTTATATTATCAAAGAAGAAATCAAAATTCATCTTTATTGAAAAATCGAAGAAAAAGCCCTTTCATTAAAAAATTAGAAAAACCCGAAAAAGAAAGAGGACTGGAATCTATACATTGATTCTTTTCTTCGCAATTTTTTTGAACCGTATGCATCAAAAGGTGCATGTACGGTTCCTAAGGGATACAATTTTATCCAACTCAACCGACTTTATCGAGAAAGATTACTTTTTTTAGGCCAAGAGGTTGATAGCGAGATCTCGAATCAACTTATTGGTCTTATGGTATATCTCAGTATCGAGGATCAGACTAAAGATCTGTATTTGTTTATAAACTCCCCTGGTGGATGGGTAATGCCCGGAGTAGCCATTTATGATACTATGCAATTTGTACGACCAGAGGTCCATACAATATGCATGGGATTGGCCGCGTCAATGGGATCTTTTATTCTGGTTGGAGGAACAATTACCAAACGTCTAGCATTCCCTCACGCTTGGCGCCAATGAAGTTTTTTTATTTGAGAGAAAAAAGAAAACTATGCCTTCGCCATATGAATATTAAGTAATAATAGCATGGCACTTCGAATTCGATATGAAAAATTTTGTATTTTTCAAAAGATTTGATTATGTATCGAGAGAGTAGTATGAGATAAAAGATATTTCCGACTTTCTCTTATCTATCGGAAGTCCAATTCAGCGTCACAAACTTGTTTGTTTTTACACCGACGGGCTCTTAACAATATTTAAGTTATAAAAAAAAGAGTGCGAAAAAACCAAATTTTTCTTTTTTTGATTGGCTCAAAAAGAAACTTTGGGATTGCTGAATCAAAGACAAAAAAAAGAATCCATTTGAAAATAGAAAGCAACGGAGCCATCATAGTATTTTTTAACTCCTCCGAAAAAAAAGAAGGGTGGCATGTTGATCATTTACCCGTCTGGGGCTGATAGATTGTATTTTTATCTTTCTTGAATGGAAAAGTTAGGGGTCAATTTGATTATAGAGCCGTATGCAATGCATAAAAGATAATGCCCGTACGGTTGTTCTTTTTCCTATTATTCTTTATCTTTCTTTTCTGTTTCTTTCATCACACCAGATAGAGAAACCTTCTATTATCAGGGTAATGATCCATCAACCTGCTAGTTCTTTTTATGAGGCACAAACGGGAGAATTTATCCTGGAAGCGGAAGAACTGCTGAAACTACGCGAAACCCTGACAATGGTTTATGTACAAAGGACGGGCAGACCTTTATGGGTTGTATCTGAAGACATGGAAAGAGACGTTTTTATGTCAGCAACAGAAGCCCAAACTTATGGAATTGTTGATCTTGTAGCAGTTGAATGAAAAAAATGGATTTTGTGCAAATCTGTGATTTGAGATTTTATCCCCGAGTTTACTAGTAAATAAATAAAAAATCCGGTTAGGATCAATCTAAACCAGCCCATTGTGTATATGACTCAACATGCCAACTATTAAACAACTTATTAGAAATACAAGACAGCCCGTTCGAAATGTCACGAAATCCCCTGCTCTTCGGGGATGTCCTCAGCGTCGAGGAACATGTACTAGGGTGTATGTGCGACTCGTTTAGATCATGAGCTGACACAAAAAATCAAGAAAACTGTTTCCAGTATGACTGATCAGTACCAGTGAATAGGATAGAATAGAAGAAGGAACTCCATTCACTATCTAAAAATAAGTAAATCTATCCTTCTATTGTGTATAAAGTTTATGGTTTCCGTTGGTGCAAATTCAATCACCTGAAGTTAAGATGAGAAACAATTCTCCATTGGTAACAACTGGTTATCCATTAAGCGGAAAAATCTTATTGAAATTCAAAAAAAAAAAAGAAGTTCGGTCAAGAACGGACTACGAGGGTCAGCTACCCAGCTAACTTTTATAATTAAATACCGTTACTGTATAGGTGGGTCTCATTGTGAAAGACCTGTTACTGGATAATTCATAGGTAGAGCCAAAGTGTGTGGTGTGAACTATACAAGTTACCAATAACATTGATGAAATATTAAATGAAGTAAGGGCTCCGGTGTATAGAGAAGACCTCACCGTTTAAGAAGTAACCATAGAAACGAGGAAACCCACTATTTCTTTCATATTTTGCAGTAAAATACCTAAAAAAAAGAAAAAATCGTGGTCGGGAAGGTTATAGTAGCCAAAGCCATTGGAATTTGTATTTTATACATTGGAAAAATCCGTTTGGTTATTAGTTATTAATAGGCCAGGACGGGAAAAATAATAACTGAAAGAAAAAAATCAATTAGTTATTTGTCAAAATTTTTTATTTTTATTCAATGACTAGAGTTAAACGCGGATATATAGCCCGAAAACGTAGAACAAAAATTCGTTTATTTGCATCAAGTTTTCGAGGATCTCACTCAAGACTTACTCGAACTATTACTCAACAGAAAATAAGAGCTTTGGTTTCGGCTCATCGGGATAGGGATAAGCAAAAGAGAAATTTTCGTCGTTTGTGGATCACTCGAATAAACGCAGTAATTCGAGAAAAGGGAGTATCCTATAGTTATAGTAAATTAATACATGATCTATATAAGAGGCAGTTGCTTCTTAATCGTAAAATACTGGCCCAAATAGCTATATCAAATAGGAACTGTCTTTATATGATTTCCAACGAAATCAGAGAAAAAGTAGATTGGAAAGAATACACCGAAATAATTTAAATGGGGTTCCCCGGAGAATGAACTCCGGGAGGGTGGAGTTGAAATCAAAATTACTATGAGAAATGCGCTAAAGTAGTCAAAATGAATGAACACGTTCAATAAAAAAATCTTTTTTTTCCGATTCGTTTTTTTTTTACGACACAATAATCTGGATTCTAAGATTTGTGAAATAAAACACCAATCCATGTTTGAGTTCAAATTGTAATTCTGATTGAAGTGAACAAAAAATAAGCCTATTTATTTCTGGTTCTAAGACCAGTAGTTCTAGTGGTTGACTCGATTCTTTCAAATTGTTTCTCATTATTGAGAAAAGGTAACAAAGATAAAATACGAGCTTGTTTTATAGCAATAGTAATTAATCGTTGTTGTTTCAAGGTCAATCTATTCACTCGTCTAGATAATATTTTTCCCTGTTCACTAATAAATCGACTAATTAAACTCATGTTTCTATAATCAATTCGATCCCCCGATTGAATCGGGGGCAAACGCCTACGAAAAGATCGCTTGGATTTAAGAAAAGGTCGCTTGGATTTATCCATGGTTTGTTTGTTTAGTTTATTTCTTATCCCGAAATATTTCTTAATTGTAACTCCAAATAGGATTCTTTTTATTTAATGCAATATCTTCTATTTATATTTCAATGTGTTCTATATAATGTCATTTTTCCCCTTTCAAGGATAAGAATACTCGGTTCAATCTATTTCTTTATTTCCCCATGAATCGTATGTTTGTAACAATAGGGGCAGAATTTTATCAATTCTAATCGATTGGGCGTATTATGCCGGTTCTTTTGAGTAATATATCTGGAAATACCCGTTGATACCTTCTTAACACCGTTTTGTATACAACTGGTACATTCCAAAATTACCGTTACCCGCGCATCTTTCCTCTTGGCCATGAACCTCCTTTGGATTTTTGATTTACTCAACTCTTCTTTCATTTGATTCGAAATGAAGAAAAAGAAAGGAAGGAAAAAATAGAAGTTATTAACTTGAAATCCAACTCTAAAAGATCAAAATCAATTAAATTAAAGCAAAGCCATAAAAGCCATAGTAAATAAAAAGTAAGACAATGAGAATGAGTTCGAAACTCTATTTAACTCCGAAAGGCAGTTAAAGATCTTGTATTCTTGCCTTAGACTTCGATTTTCCTACTCTACCCCTACGTCTCTATTTTTAATTCGAATTTGAACCTTAGTCTCGCAGACGTTGAATCCATTTTTTCTTTCTCTTTCGTCCCTTATTCTAAAAATTAGAAAAAAAAAAGGGAAAAAAGAGAAAAGAGGGAGGGGGGATTAGTCACAGATATTTGATTATATTTCTAATCTTCTTCATTCCTTCCGGTGTCAATAGCTAGAATGAAAAAAAGGAGAATGTCAACGCATCGGGGAAAAAACGATTAATCTCTATCAATAGACCTGCTAAAGCCCCGAACCATAACGTACTTAGTACTGGGGCCACGGAGAGATATGTTTTTAGATCTCGCATTGAAAAACCTCCTTTTTATTTATTTTATTGTAATACATAAAGATAATGCATATATGATCAGATGCATATGTAGTTAAGGGCCACTTAGAGTTGTACACGGAATCGCTAATTCCAATTGAAATGTACAAGGATCCATAAGATTTCCTTTTCTTATTATTATATATAAAAATATGTTAAATGAGGCCAAAAAAGATGAAATGGGTAGAAAAGCTGTATGTCTCAATGCAGGAAATAGGGATGTGGAAAACAAGAAAGGAATTCTCTACAATTATACTGTAGAACAATTGAAGGGATGTGGCGCAGCTTGGTAGCGCGTTTGTTTTGGGTACAAAATGTCACGGGTTCAAATCCTGTCATCCCTACCTGTTACTGCCCCTTTGAGCAGTAACAAGGAATCAACTGAGATCGATTCAAATTGCGTTGCGCGGAAGTTCATTTCTATAAAACTATAGAATATATGGATATAAAATAAAAATGGATTAGTTAAAAAAAAACCTTTTCTTTACATTTTTTCTATTCTGATAAGAAAGCGCTCTTAGTTCAGTTCGGTAGAACGTGGGTCTCCAAAACCCGATGTCGTAGGTTCAAATCCTACAGAGCGTGATTTTTTCTTCATGAATCCAATCCAATTAGACTGAAATGGATTCAGTCGCTTGCACAACAATTAGAATTTGACCTCCTCTGGATTAAAGAAAGGAGGAGACCAATCAAAAAAATAAATGTGAATTAATCAAAGATCCAACTGATCGCCACGCCTGTATTGTAAATATGCAGTTACGAATAATCCAGCCAAAGTAATAGGAATTAGACCTAACACGATTCCAAATAGAAAAACTTCAATCATTTCAATTTTTTGAAAAGGAGAAAAAAAGCGGTAATATCTATACCTAAATATTAATCCGAGTTGATGTGAATCTCAATGACCAAGAATTGACAATTGACATGGTAAGTAACTCTAGAATACACAGAATCTCACAGAAGGATTTCCTTTCTGAATTGTTTCTTTCAAATAGAAATTTTAAATAAGTCGTATCTTGCTCAGACCAATAAATAGAGCTGAAGTTATAGTTAAAGCCACTAGTAGAAAACCGAAATAACTGGTTATAGTAAGCATGAAAGGGCTAAATGAAATATGGTATTTTTATACATATGTTTCTAAAGCATTTACCTAAGTTTCCATTTTCCTAACATAGGAAGATATACAAAAATACCAATTGAAATAATAAGTCCAATTGAAAGTTTTGGATTCATCTATCATTATAGACGGCACGAACAAAGAGAAAGTGACAGGTATATAAAATGAAACCGATTCATCATTTCTAAGATCTAGCCATCTCGCAATTCCTATCAACCAAGTCGTCGAGAATAAACGAACTGGATCGTGTAACTTCATTCAAAAACGAAACTCTTTTTGAATTCTTATTTTGAATTCCATTTTTATGGAATACTACTATGTTTTCGATATTTTAAAATAAAGCCTCTTCCTTTTAGCTAGATCCAAATTTGGATTGAGATCCAATCCAACAATTCATTACAACTATCGATTCCAATTATTTTATTCTTTTTTCACTTTCTTTCATCGAATCATATTTGTTACCGGACAATTAACAAATTCTTTAAAATAAAAAGGGGGGATTCTAACAAAAACAGCCTCTACAGCCATGAAAAATAAA